AAAAAAATATTGGATTTTTAATGTATTTCATCAATCTAAGTGGAATAAACAAACTGGATTCCTTGTTGGTTAGTCAAATTCCAACGAAAACCACATAATTGAAAGAAATGAAATGTCCGAATTTGAGATTTATATGATCAATAAACTAAGGTTTTGTTGTTATCGACCATGGAATTCGACAGAAGCAATGAGAAATAGATACGAATAAAGCAGGATTAAGGGGGGAAATAAAAAAATAGTATAGAAAAGTTATACAAAGTTATATAAAAATCACTACCCCCCCTTGGTATTTCTTTAATTGAATTTCGTTTGATTAGGTCGAAGTTCCTTAAAAACTTCTGCCTTCTTTAAAATATCCTGAACAGTTCCTGTAGGTTGAGCACCCTTTTCAAGGAAATATAGAATAGCAGGAACATTTAAATAAGTTTGATTCTTCAGTGGATCATAAAAACCCACTTTTCGAAGATCTTTTCCTTCTCTTCGGGATCGAACATCAATTGCAACGATTCGATAGACGGCTCATTGGGATAGATGTAGATGAACAATACCCCCCCTAGAAACGTATAGGAAGTTTTCTCCTCGTACGGCTCGAGAAAAAATGATTTGATTCTAAGTTTTGTCTATGTATGGAATTCTAATAAATGACAAATGAGCCTATAAAATCAATTAGACTATGATTTAAGTCTTTTTTTTTTTTTCTTCTTCCTTCCTGAAAATGAAAAAGAAACCATTCGTACTCATAACTCAAGTTGGATAACTCTCAAATAGCTTAAAGGAAAAAATCTTTAATAAATTTCATTTATTGAGTGGTCTTTACCCCCTTTTGTTTGTCTCGTTTAAAATTCTATTTTGATTCTTCAGTCTGATCCAGTTATTGAGACTATCGAGACAATTAAAAGGGTGTTTCCTTGTTCTGGGATCCTTTATCTTTGTTTTAAATCATTGGGTTTAGACATTACTTCGGTGCTTCTTAATCCTTTCAAAATGGCAGCAACATACCCTTTTTTGTGATTTCTCTTTCTATCAAAGAATCCTACGGACAGTTGATTCCCGCGTGATACACTTTGGATCGAAAACGTTTGATCAATTCCAACAGGTTTTGCTTTTGAATTGGAAACTTGCTCAAATTGGATCCTTTCCATTTCTATCTCGAAGATATATTTACGAAGTTGTTCCAATTTATTGATTGGCATTAACCCTAGATCCTTGCCCCCGAGAAATGAATTAATCCTTTCCACTCGAGCTCCATCGTGGACTATTTACAACCCAACAAAAAGAAAAAAACGAAGGGTTCGAGTGGAACAGAACAAACGATGTCGAGCCAAGAGCACCTTCATTCCTATATAAATATAAAATAGCGGATGTAAAAATCCACAACGGATCTGTCCTTCAAGTCGCACGTTGCTTTCTACCACATCGTTTCAAACGAAGTTTTACCATAACATTCCTCTAATTTGGAACCGGTATGGAATTGATTCAATCATGGAATCATGAATAGTCATTGGTTCAGTTGTACATAGACATCGCGTAATCTATACTTTTTCTTCTATATATGATATGTGTAAAGATTTTTCTGAAGAAGTCTTAGCAAGACACCATCTTTAACATATATATAAAGAAATAGAAATAGATAAACGAATAAATAAGTTCTTTTTGAGTCTGCTACTTCAAGTGACTCAATAGGATAGATTGACCTATTTCCTACTTTTTGAGTACCAAAAATTCAACTTACAAGGAATCATTCAAAATTTTTATTAAAACTATTTCGAATGGAAAAAGGTTCCTATTTAGACATCATTAAAAGATAAGTCTTTTTTTTTTAATTGACCCATCACTGATTTCAAATAGATAAATAGATCACAGAAAAGAAGAAAGAAATCCCATTTTTTTTTCATGAGATGGATAAAAAAACTGATGTAAGGTAAGATTTGAATCTTTATTCTTTTCATCTGATTGCGAAAATCCAAATCGAAAAAATCGAGAGGGGTTTTCGTATCTATCAGATAGACTGAACAATTGTCACTGTTATAGATATTCTATAATACTTAATTTAACTAATTTTAGTTTAAAAAATTTAAGGGATCCCAAACCTTTTTCACAAAAACCGAAAGACTATTGTCATTGAAATAGAACGATACATATAAGCTAAACATTTCCTCATTTTATATGCATTTTGTTTAACATGGGGTTGAGTAATATTTCAATAATCGAATCTTGTCATAAAGTGAATAAAAGGGATAGGATAAATCACCCCTGCCTCAATCCAATCGTTACATAGATTTACAATTCTTCATTATAGCCAAACAAAAAAAATACCTAAATAAAAATAAAATAAAAAAACGAGATTCAAAGAAAATACATCGATTCCATAACATATAAACATATATAAATATGTTATTTGATCATTTGTTAATGAGATTTGGACAGATACAGATATTTAAATTAATACTGATTATCTCCTATCCACTCCCCTATTCTTTCTATGGGAATGATAGAGCAAAAAAAAAGGAATCCTGATCCGGTATGGGAAATGACTTGTCTAGTTACAAAGACAAACAATAAGTCCAAATTTAGTCAAGCTTTAGTCTAACCCACTAAGAGACTTAGTCCTATTGATTGAATTTAATTAGTATCAAGAACTCGCTCTTGTTTCGAATTCAGAGATCTCGAGAAAAATCTAATTACTAATTAGACTCCCTCATTTACGGGATAAATAATAAGAGATAGGGAATAGAAATTCTTTTGCATCTCGATTCAAAATACATCCATCGTTGAAAATTAAAATAGATATGGGATGGAAAGTTTTTCCAAGTAACTAACTTCCCTAAATATCAAAGGGAATGAACATATGATGAAAAGCCCACCCAACTTTTTTGAATTCAAACTCTTTTGTTTTGATCCATGTTCTCATCTTACCTGATAAAAAATAGATTCAGGTCCAGATGCGTGTCATTTGAACTCGATTCAGTTCAGTTTGTGAAAAAAGATATGATTCATATAAGATATAAAAGAATCACATTCCATCTAAAATTAGACTTTAAACAGAAAGTTGTTCAAGAAAACAATCTTTATTCTCAAATTTTTAAAAAATGGATATGGCTCTGGGACGGAAGGATTCGAACCTCCGAATAGCGGGACCAAAACCCGTTGCCTTACCACTTGGCCACGCCCCATTATCAATTTCTAATCTACACTAAGAAACAATAATATTGTTATTGGTTGTTTGTCAACTCCAGTCCAAATATCTATAGAATAGATTATTACTAGGATTTTAATCCATATAGATATAGAATTCAAATAAATTTATTGATCATTACATATAATTCAATTAAGATATTGTATGAAAGTATGATTTCTTCTATTCTCCTTTGAGAATTGGAGGATTTTTGATTGGGTGGGTTCAAAGAAAAAGAAGGATTTTTTGTATACCTTACTTCCTTTCTTCCTTTTTCCTTATATCAATAACTCAATCAAAATGCAATTATCTCCAAGAACAAAATGTCTGTTATGCTTAATATCTTTAGTTTGATCTGTATTTGTCTTAATTCTGCCCTTTATTCGAGTAGTTTTTTCTTCGGCAAATTGCCCGAAGCCTATGCTTTTTTGAATCCAATCGTAGATGTTATGCCAGTCATACCTGTGTTTTTTTTTCTCTTAGCCTTTGTTTGGCAAGCTGCTGTAAGTTTTCGATGAGATCCTTAATAATATCCTAGAAGATTCATGATTTCTTCGAGAAAAAATTCTCTAACAATTGATAAAATCAGATAAGTTTTAGAGTCTGAACCCTCGATTCACACATTGAAATTCTTGGATAGTCGCCATAAATCCGGCTTACCCCATTTCCTCCTTTTTTGACCCTTTTCCAGTGAAAGACCCTAACCCTATTATATTAATTCTATTAGGGTCTCCCACAATATCGAATTTGGATATGAAAGAAATTTTTGTTAATGAAAAACTCTTATTCCAAATAAATTTCTGACAATTCATTTCTATTTCTAGAAAAACCTCATTTCTTGGTGTCAAAATAGGATATGTGGTAGAAAAATGGAAGATCTATTCTCTTTTTTTTTCCAAAAAAAATCATCTTGGAGATTGTGTAATGCTTACTCTGAAACTCTTCGTTTATACCGTAGTGATATTTTTTGTTTCTCTCTTCATCTTTGGATTCCTATCTAATGATCCAGGACGTAATCCTGGACGTGAAGAATAAAATCCAAAGGGTTTTTCCTTGGTTAATTTTCAAATTTTCTTAGGATTTTTTCTATTCCACACGTTTAACTAAGATTTCAAAAATTTGAAAAATAAATAAATCAAGTCATCAACGGAACCGGAAAGAGAGGGATTCGAACCCTCGGTACGAATAACTCGTACAACGGATTAGCAATCCGACGCTTTAGTCCACTCAGCCATCTCTCCCAATTGAAAAAGAGAATTACTACATTACACATAATGTAAGGAGTCTTTCTTTCTCTATTCTATAGAGATATACAAATCAGGAATTTCTTTTAGATTAGATAAAGGAAGGGCTCGAACAAGCCTATAAATAAAAAAAATAAAAATAAAGAAAAAAAAAGAAGACATCTTTGTGTTGATTTTGTTCGAAAGGCCCTTCTTATTCTGATGGCCTGGCCTGGTCAGTACCTAGCCGGGCCCCTTTTTTTGTTCCAACGAATTATAGATAAATAATGATTTATTTGATTTGAAAACAAAAATGCTTGTTATTTATTATATTCAATTGAATATAAAATATTCAAGCAACAACAAAAAGAAGAAAGACTATTTACATTCTTTTTCTATTTGAATTTTAGTTTCATTTTCGGAACTAAAAAGGAAACTATCGATTTTTCCACAATGCATTTTTCTGTTATGATTTTAGTGTTTTTTGTGATCCGTAGCTATCAAAACTTCTTAAGCAAAAGATAAAACTTTAGTTATTTCATTTAAATAAAATGAACCCTCCTTTCAGAATCTCATTAAATTGTAAATCCCCCCCACGAAAA